GTCAGAAGAATAGGGACTACCAATTGTTATAAAAAAGTATTGAGCCAAATTTTTGAGTCAAATCCAGTCCGATTATTCCAATATTTTAGGACTTATTTGTTTGTCGTACAAAAAAACTTTTTGAATTTCCAGTAGAAAGAGATTTACCTAATGACAAAGCTTTTAACGCCGCCCAATATCCTTTCCTTTTCCAAATATTTTTACGAATACGCTTTTTTGATATAGAAGTACGTTTTTTTGGAACTGCCATTTGAAAATCATTGTTATAGTTGGATGTGAAAGACATCTATTATTCAAAACAAATTATTATTTCTTATTCATTATCTATTTTTTCTATAAATAATATTCTCTTCATAAAAAAGAAATATAGATATGTGAAAGATCCGTTAAATTGGATCAAAAATTACTCGAAATAATAAATAAAAAAATTTTGATTCCATACAATATTTGTCAAACCAAAAATTTTTGGTTTGGAACTCTTAGTTCTCCTCTCAAATTTATATCTTTAGAATCTGCTAGGTCATAGAAATGAAATTTAATGATTTAATAAAATAAAGAAAGAACCTAAAAGACCTTGATTTTCGTCATTATAGACTTTATTTACACGTAATAAAATACCTCAAAGGATTGTAAACTTTTGCCTAATAAAAAACTTGAGTCTTTTTTTAGTCAAACTCGAGAAAAGAATACACCTAAATTTAATTTTAAAATTCGAATGAGATTACTAATAAATCTGTTAAAGGATACGTGGTTTGATAAAAAAATATCTCAGTCGTTTTTTACCCTTTCTAAATAAAAAAAGTTCATTTTAGATCTATAATATTCTAACGTTTACTAAGAAATCGTTTTGATTGAAATGCAAAACAATCAATCCCATAATGAATTAGTTAATGCGTTGAAAGAAACTAACTAAACTCAAGAGTTTTTATTTCATTAGACCGATGACCTTAGTTAATCCTATAATTCATATCAGCATCAAGTACTCTTTTTAGCGTAATTTTTTATCCTTGCTCTATGAATCTAAATTATGATTACGAGAAATTCTCGTAATCATAATTTAGATTTGCATTTTCATGTTATAAGTATTCATTTTTATATTTTTCTTGGTCATCTCATTTGACCGATTGTAACTTCTTGTTTTGAATATTTGAACGATTTTGAAAAGACTCAGAATAAATACTAATCTACAAATATTTCAAATTATTAAATAAGTTAGTGCATATCTTGATTTTTTATTGACTTTTTTCGAACGAGGTAAGATCCGGTGAATCGGAAACAATTAATTAAGAATAAAAAACTTTTTTTATGGAACAGACATATCAATATGCGTGGATAATACCTTTCCTTCCACTTCCAGTTCCTATGTTAATAGGGTTGGGACTTCTTCTTTTTCCGACGGCAACAAAAAGTCTTCGTCGTATGTGGTCTTTTCAGAGCGTTTTATTGTTAAGTATAGTCATGATTTTTTCCATAAATCTGTCTATTCAGCAAATAAATAGCAGTTATGTCTATCAATATGTATGGTCTTGGATTATCAATAATGATTTTTCTTTAGAATTCGGATACTTGATCGACCCGCTTACTTCTATTATGTTAATATTAATCACTACTGTTGGAATTATGGTTCTTATTTATAGTGATAATTATATGTCTCATGACCACGGATATTTGAGATTTTTTGCTTATATGAGTTTTTTCAGTACTTCCATGTTGGGATTAGTTACTAGTTCAAATTTGATACAAATTTATATTTTTTGGGAATTAGTTGGAGTATGTTCGTATCTATTAATAGGATTTTGGTTCACACGACCTGTTGCAGCAAAGGCTTGTCAAAAGGCGTTTGTAACTAATCGTGTTGGCGATTTTGGTTTATTATTAGGCATTTTAGGGTTTTATTGGATAACGGGGAGTTTTGAATTTCGTGATTTATTCCAAATATTCAATAACTTGATTTCTAATAATGAGGTCAATTTTTTATTTGTTACTTTGTGCGCTATTCTATTATTTGCCGGTGCGATTGCGAAATCCGCACAATTTCCCCTTCATGTATGGTTACCTGATGCAATGGAAGGGCCAACTCCGATTTCGGCCCTTATACATGCTGCTACAATGGTAGCAGCGGGCATTTTTCTTGTAGCTCGACTTATGCCTCTTTTCATAGTCATACCCCACATAATGAATTTTATCTCTTTGATAGGGATAATAACAGTTTTTTTAGGAGCTACTTTAGCTCTTGCTCAAAAAGACATTAAGAGGGGTTTAGCTTATTCCACAATGTCTCAACTGGGTTATATGATGTTAGCTCTAGGTATGGGGTCTTATCGCAGTGCTTTATTTCATTTGATTACTCATGCTTATTCCAAAGCATTATTGTTTTTAGGATCGGGATCTGTTATTCATTCAATGGAAACTCTTGTTGGATATTGTCCAAAAAAAAGTCAGAATATGGTGCTTATGGGAGGTTTAACAAAACATCTACCAATTACTAAAAATTCTTTTT